CAAGCCTAAAGGTTATCTTATTGATGATATCGATATTGATGATAGTGACGATATTGATGATAGTGATGATGACCTTGATATTGATACGGAGCTGCTAACTATGACGAATGTGCTAACTATGTATATGACGCCGAAAATAGACCTATTTGATATCACCCTTCAATTCGAATTAGCAAAAGCAATGTCTCCTTGCATAATATGGATTCCAAACATTCATGATCTGCATGTGAATGAGTCGAATTACTTATCCCTCGGTCTATTAGAGAACTATCTCTCCAGGGATTGTGAAAGATGTTACACTGGAAAGATTCTTGTTATTGCTTCGACTCATATTCCCCAAAAAGTGGATCCCGCTCTAATAGCTCCGAATAAATTAAATACATGCATTAAGATACGAAGGCTTCTTCTTCCACAACAACGAAAGCACTTTTTCATTCTTTCATATACTAGGGGATTTCACTTGGAAAAGAAGATGTTCCATACTAAAGGATTCGGGTCCATAACCATGGGTTCCAATGCGCGAGATCTTGTAGCACTTATCAATGAGGCCCTATCAATTAGTATTACACAGAAGAAATCCATTATAGAAACTAATACAATTAGATCAGCTCTTCATAGAAAAACTTGGGATTTTCGATCCCAGATAAGATCGGTTCAGGATCATGGGATCCTTTTCTATCAGATAGGAAGGGCTTTTACACAAAATGTACTTCTAAGTAATTGCCCCATAGATCCTATATCTATCTATATGAAGAAGAAATCATGTAAGGGAGGGGATTCTTATTTGTACAAATGGTACTTCGAACTTGGAACGAGCATGAAGAAATTAACGATACTTCTTTATCTTTTGAGTTGTTCTGCCGGATCGGTCGCTCAAGATCTTTGGTCTTCATCCAGACACGATGAAAAAAATTGGATCACTTCTTATGGATTCGTTGAGAATGATTCTGATCTAGTTCATGGCCTATTACTATTATTACTATTAGAAGTAGAAGGCACTCTGGCTCTGGCGGGATCCTCACGGACAGAAAAATATTGCAGTCAGTTTGATAATAATCGAGTGACATTACTTCTTCGGTCCGAACCAAGGAATCAGTTAGATATGATGCAAAATGGATCTTGTTCTATCGTTGATCAGAGATTTCTATATGAAAAATACGAATCGGAGTTTGAAGAAGGGGAAGGGGCCCTCGATCCGCAACAGATAGAGGAGGATTTATTCAATCACATAGTTTGGGCTCCTAGAATATGGCGCCCTAATCTATTTGATTGTATCGAAAGGCCCACTGAATTGGGATTTCCCTATTGGACTGGGTCATTTCGGGGCAAATGGATCATTTATCATAAAGAGGATGAGCTTCAAGAGAATGATTCGGAGTTCTTGCAGAGTGGAACCATGCAGTACCAGACACGAGATAGATCTTCCAAAGAACAAGGCTTTTTTCGAACAAGCCAATTCATTTGGGACCCTGCGGATCCATTCTTTTCCCTATTCAAAGATCAGCCCTCTGTCTCTGTGTTTTCACGTCGAGAATTCTTTGCAGATGAAGAGATGTCAAAGGGGCTTATTGCTTCCCAAACAAATCCTCCTACATCTATATATAAACGCTGGTTCATCAAGAATACGCAAGAAAAGCACTTCGAATTGTTGATTCATCGCCAGAGATGGTTTAGAACCAATAGTTCATTATCTAATGGACCTTTCCGTTCTAATACTCTATCCGAGAGTTATCAGTATTTATCAAATCTGTTCCTATCTAACGGAACGCTATTGGATCAAATGACAAAGACATTGTTGAGAAAGAGATGGCTTTTCCCGGATGAAATGAAACATTTGATTCATGTAACAGGAGAAAGATTCCCCATTCCTTAGCCGTAAAGATATGTGCCCATGAAAAGGGGATTAAGTGGAACAGAATTGGCCGGATGGTAGAGTCGTGGAAACACTTGTTTCTTCCATCTTTTTGGCCTTAACTCCGTGGAACAATATGCTACTGCTGAAACATGGAAGAATTGAAATCTTAGATCACTATGTGTGGATGATATGAACTGCTTAAACAAGAATTCTTGAACGGCGAAAGAGCCTATTACTCGCTACATCAAACAATTTATACTAATGAAACCATGTAAATCCATCGGAAAATACGCATGTCCGCTGAAATGGTTGTTGCTATCTGCTCCAATAACGAATCATTGGTTTCATTGAATAACTAAAGAAGATAGATAGACCTTTCTCTTCGTCTCAGGTCGATGGATGGAAGATCTCCCATACGGATAATACACATTCCAGTTGACCGAGCCTAATTCTAATTGCTTTGTTCCGAAGCAAAGATATCCACGGAGGCGGGTTCGTCCTATTCAGATATTCACGACCAAGAGGTACGATCCTCTTTCGGATAGGCCCTGAAAGGAGAAGGAAGGCTGGAATGCCAACAGACGTCTGTCTATTCTCTAATTCACCCGACCCGATAGTACCCATTTTGAGAACGTCCAGTGCGAA